TTATTTCTCTTGAAATCGGTTTAATTCTTATTTCTACACACGTCTTTTTTTAGGAGGTCGACATCCATTATGTGGCATAGGTGTTACATCACGTACGAAGCTTAATAATATACCACTTCTACGAATGGCTCGTAATGCTGCATCTCTTCCGAGACCAGGACCCTTTATCATAACTTCTGCTCGTTGCATACCCTGATCAACCACTGTACGAATAGCATTTACCACTGTGGCTTGAGCAGCATAAGGTGTTCCTCTTCTTGTGCCTTTGAATCCAGAAGTACCAGCGGAAGCCCAAGAAACTACCCGACCTCGTACATCTGTAACAGTTATAATGGTATTGTTGAAACTCGCTTGAACATGAATAACGCCTTTTGGTATTCTACGTCCATTCTTACGTGAACCAATACGCCCATTCCTACGTGAACCAATTCTTGGTATAGCTTTTGTCATATTTTATCATCTCATATTTATGAGTCAGAAATATACAAAAAGAAAAGATACGGAGATATCCATTTCATGTTAAAACAGATCCTTTACCTTATTTTTACATATTTTATTTTTGAATTTTGGAAAGTAAAGTTCTTTTTTAGAAGAATTACCCTTGTCTCTGTTTATGTTTCGGATTGGAACAAATCACTATAATTCGTCCACGCCTGCGAATCAGTCGACATTTTTCACAAATTTTACGAACGGAAGCCCTTATTTTCATATTTTTTATTCCTTACCTTAATTCTGAATCCACTTCTTGGAAGAGAATAAGTCTCTTGAATTTTTTTTTGAACTTCAAATTGTATACCCATGGTTAAAAAAATAACCTAATCGTTCGAATCTTTGTTGCGAAGTCGATAAATTATACGTCCCCTGGTTGAATCATAACGACTTACTTCAATTTTTACTCTATCTCCCGGTAGTATCCGTATAAAACTGCGGCGGATCCTCCCTGAAACATATCCTAGAATTAGATCTTCATTATCTAAACGGACCCGGAACATACCGTTGGGAAGTGATTCAGTAATTAAACCCTCATGAATCAATTTTTGTTCTTTCATTCCAGGTAACCTCCTTGAAGTATCAACTAATGGAGGAAGAGTTATATAACTCACTTTTCCTCTCTATTTTACAAATAGGAAGTTAGAGATCAAATTCGGATACCAGAGGTGGAAGATTACCATATATAACACAAAATTTCTCCTCCAATTCTTTCTAGTCGAGCTTCTCGATCTGTTATTATACCTCGAGAAGTAGAAAGAATTACAATTCCCATTCCACCTAAAATCTTAGGAATTCGTTGATAGTTGGAATAAATTCGTAAGCCGGGTCGGCTGATACGCTTTAAAATGGTTCTAGTTTTATATATTCCTTTTCTGGTTTTTCTATGTTGCAGAGTTGAAACCAAGAAATATTTGTTACTCTCCTGATGTTTCCGAACGTTTTCAATAAAACCTTCTCGTAGAAGTATTTTAACAATGTTTTCGGTGATATTTGTAGATGCTATTCGAACCCTTCCTTTTTTATCCGTGTCAGCATTTCTTATAGAAGTTATTAGATCGGCAATAGTGTCCCTACCCATGACGAACTAGAATTATAGGTTCCTCCTAATTTTGATATAATCAACATGTTTCCTTTTTTTTCTTTTTTTTTATTATAAAGTATATACGTGAGACACAATCTACTAATTTGATCCATTTGATCTATTTCAGATACCCTACTATATCATAGTCTCATCTACTACTATTTATAATACTTCGGGAGCTAATGAAACTATTTTAGTAAAATTTAACTGTCTCAATTCTCGAGCGATCGCACCAAAAACTCGAGTTCCTTTTGGATTTCCTTCTTGATCAATGACAACCGCAGCATTGTCGTCATATCGTATTATCATACCGTTTTCACGTTTGAGTTCTTTACATGTACGTACAATTACAGCTCTAATTACTTCTGATCTTTCTAGAGGCATATTGGGAACTGCTTCTTTGATTACAGCAACAATAACATCACCAATATGAGCATATCGGTTATTACCAGCTCCTATGATTCGAATACACATCAATTTTCGAGCTCCGCTGTTATCCGCTACATTCAAAAGGGTCTGAGGTTGAATCATATCATTTTTATTTCAATCTGTTATTTCAATGCAAAAGTATGAAAGAAAAAAAAGAAATATTGTCCGTCCAGAAATAAATAAACCTGCGGTTGTTTTTTCATCCCCAATACCCCTTTTTGTTTAGTTCTACATCTCTATCCTGAAATAAGAAATTGAGTTCGTATAGGCATTTTGCGCGCAGCTATTGAGATAGCTGCTCTAGCTACAGTTTCTGATACTCCACCCATTTCATAAAGTATTCGACCCCGTTTAACAACGGATACCCAATATTCAGGGGATCCCTTCCCCGAACCCATACGTGTTTCCGCGGGTCTTACTGTAACAGGTTTGTCAGGAAATATACGTACCCATATTTTTCCACCACGACGCGCATATCGTGTCATTGCTCTTCGCCCTGCTTCTATTTGTCTAGCTGTAATCCAAGCAGGTTCAAGTGCCTGAAGAGCGTATCTGCCGAAACAAATATGATTGCCTCGACAAGATATTCCTTTCATTCTTCCTCTATGCTGTTTACGAAATCTGGTTCTTTTGGGGTTATAGTCGATGGTTGTTTCTTAATTCCATCTCTACTGCAGAACCGGACATGAGAGTTTCTTCTCATCCAGCTCCTCGCGAATGAAAGGATTCAAATTCAATAATATTATAGATACACATTAATAGATACACATTAATAGGTACACATTAATAGGTACACATTAATAGATAATACACCAAGTAATGGCTTTTATTGATATTTAATTTCTTACATAAGAAGGAAGATGTAGATACAAGATATACAATACAGCTAGACGTGTGTGTACATTTATGTATCTTTATAGATAATGTAATGTTTCTCTTTTTTATTTTTATAACATAACGAATCCTTTCCTTATTTTTTTTTACCTCTATCGAATTACGACAAAAGATTGTAATCCAATAAATAGAGGTTTCGCGGGCGAATATTTACTCTTTCCTGTTTCATTCGAAGGTTCAATTCATGACCTCTCAGAATAAATCAATTTTTTCTTGGTCCGTTCCGCCATCCCACCCAATGAATTATTAGGATTCGTTTTCAATAGAAGCCTATGCAGTCACAGGTTCTGTCGTTCCCATAGCTTCTCCATTAATGGTTAGGTCCGAACTTTGCAATGGAGCTTCCAACAAAATTCGTTCCCGAGTCAATTTCCTCAGTTTTTATTAACCTGAAGGCTCTTTATTATTTTATTCTATTTTAAATTATTTTATTTTTAAATTCTTATATTTATAATTATCTTATCAGTATTGATGCTTTATCACACTGCCTTTTATGACGTGATTCATAGACCATACATATTGGAATCATATATCATTGATATTTTTGTTCTTTCTTTCTATCATCCTTCCATTTATCCACATCCCTTTATTTTTTTGCTTTACAACCCATAATCAGATTTATTTTTTCTTGAAAGAATTTCAGTTGCTACAACCATATGATAGATCCATTCATTCATATAGTGACTGTTTCTTGGGATCTCGACAATACGAAGCAATAAGTTGGTTATTAGTTTATTTTATATAATTACAAAGTTTATAGCGGGGGTCAGTTTATTTTTTTTTTGAATCCCAACTTGAAACTATAAAGAAAAAACTAACGAGTCACACACTAAGCATAGCAATTATACCAAATGATCAATCGAATTTTTATTTAACCTTATAGAATTTGAATTGTTCATTTTTTTATTTTTAACGGAAAAAGAATGAAAGAGTTTGTCATTTTTTGTTTTATCATTGGACAGAATGGGAAGACAAGGTTGATTATTCCTCGTCTACAAATATCCAAATTTTTATACCTAATACTCCATAAATAGTTCGAATTGTATAGGAACAATGATCAATTTTAGCGCGAATTGTTTGTAGGGGAACTCTACCCTCTCTGATCCATTCGACACGTGCAATTTCTTTTCCGTCGATACGGCCTGCTATTTGCACTTGAATTCCTTTTGTATCCGTTTGTTCAGTTAATTCAATAGCTTTTTTCATTGCTTTTCGAAACGAAACTCTATTTTTTAATTGTAAAGCTATATATTCTGCAAGAATATTAGGTTGTCCATAAGGTTTTTCAACTCTTGTGATAGTAATGTTGAGTCTCCGGTTTACAGAATGAAACTCCTTTTGTACATTCATCTGTAATTCTTCGATTCCTCGTGTTTGCCCCTCTATTAATAAATTTGGGAATCCAATATAGATTATGACTTGGATCAAATCGATTTTTTTTTGAATTGTTATACGTGCAATTCCTTCGAAACCTGAGGATATTTTCCTATTTTTTTGTACATAGTTCTTGATACAATTCCGTATTTTTTCATCTTCCTGTAGGCCCCCGGAATAATTTTTTGGTTGTGCGAACCAAAAGGAATGATGACTTTGAGTTGTACCAAGTCTGAAACCAAGTGGATTTATTTTTTGTCCCATATTTTTCTATTCTATTTTATTTTTCATCCATATTTTTTTATATGAATCTAAATCTTAGATTGATCTAAAAATGATTTAGATTTATCTTTTAATACAATTGTTATATGACATGTCGGTCTTTTTATCAGATAACTACGTCCTCGAGCCCGCGGTCTTAACTTTTTCACAATAGTACTCCTATTGGCTTCGGCTTTACTAATGAATGAATCAGCTTCCTTCAAACCCATATTATGATTAGCATTTGCCGCTGCAGAATAAACCAATTTGAGAATGGGATAAGATGCTCGATAAGGCATGAGTTCCAGTATCATAAGTGTTTCCTCATAGGAACGCCCGCGAATCTGATCAATTACTCTTCGTGCTTTTAAAACAGACATACATATATGTTGAGCTAAAACTTTTACTTCTTTACCTGAACTTGAGTTCTTTATCATAGGGTTATTCCCTACCTTTTTCAAATTTGTCA